ATTCATATTAAATAACAAAAATAAACCAAAAAAAATTATATATCATAAAAACCAAAGGTAAACAAACAACACTACGACCATCACAAACATAACTCACCTTATCCCCAACTAAAAAACAAACCAAAATATAAACAGAATAATAAAAAGAAACCAAATAATAAAAAAACAAAAACAAAAAACCAACATAAAAAACAGACCTAAAAAAATTCAACATCAAATACTCAGAAAAAAAAGAAATAGATACAGGAAAACTAAAATTAGAAACCATAGTCAAACAAAACATCAAACAAAACAACATACTAACATTAAAATATCCACGCAAATAATAAATTAAACGCCTATTAGCAATATGATAAAACTCACCAATAAAATAAAACATTAAAACAGAAGTATAACCATGAGCCAACATCATCACCAAAGCCATAGACTTACCATAATAAACCATACTAATCTCAGAGAGCAATACAAAACCCATATGACAAACAGAAGAATAAGCCGCCAAAGACTTACAATCACTCTGAACAACACAAATAAAAGAACAAAAAACCATCCTAATCAAAGAAAAAAAAATCAACATTTCAAAACCAAAAAAATTCAAAGACTTACTAATACGATAAACACCTGCTCCTCCCAACTTCAACATAACACCAGCCAAAATCATTCTAGCACTAGTAGGAGCCTCAACATGAACCTTAGGTAATCAAACATGAAAAAAATAAACAGGAAACTTAACTAAAAAACACAAACTCAACAAAAAAATAAATTCATAAGAAACAAAAAAATCATAATAAACAAAATTCAAAAAAAAAAAAACATGACTATACAAAAACAAATAAGGCATCCCAAAAAACAAAGTATAAAAAATTAAATAATAACAAGCCCTAACCTTCTCCACCTGACGACCATACCCTAACAAACAAAACAAAATAGGTACTATAGTCAACTCATAAAAAACATACAATATCAAAAAACTACCAGAATAAAAAAAACAAACACTAAAAAACACTACAAGACAACTATAAAAAACTAAACCACTCAACAATTCAGACACACAAATAAACCCCATAACAAAAACACTCATAAAAGACAAAAAAACAAAATTAAAAGAATCAAAAAAAAACAAACAACCAAACCATGAACAATCAAAAAAACCATATAAAACAAAAAACATAAAAAAAACAAAAAATAAAAAAGGACTAAAAAAAAACAACAAAACAACAAAAAAAAATAAATACAACAAACTGAAATTAATCCCCTAATTACAAATTAGGAATTTTAAAAAATTAAACTAAAACAGCAAAAAACCTAAAAACAAGACAACAACCCAACACAAAACAAAACATAAACAAAATAATCATAATACTTAAAACCATAATTAAAACTCATCATCGAAACCAAAAAAAACAAATAACCCATACCCAAAGACATCAAAGGCATAAACAACAACAAAAATAAATAATAAAAACCAACAAAAAAAGAAGAACCAAACAACACAATCACCTTTAAAAAAAAAGTAATTCTCAAAGGAACATTAAAAAAAAACATCAATATCTCTAAACTCAAAAAATTTAAAAATCCCCCATACACATAAGAGACAACAAAAAACATAACAAAATAATAAAAAAAAAACAAAACAAATACTTCATTAAAAGAAAAAATACCCAATAACAATAACCAATTAAAAGATTCAGCAGAACCCACAACTAACAAATCACGATAACTACGCAACAAAAAAAATTGAAAATAACAAAAAATTATACCAAAAAACAAAAACAAAAAAAAAAAATCACCACAAAAATTAACCAAAACAACAAAATAAGGCAATTTTTGCAAAGTTAAAAACCACAAAATAAACCACTTATCCAAACCACCCAAAACACTAAAAAGTCAAAAATGAAAAGGAGAAGAACCAGACTTCAACATAAGCAATAAAAATTGCAACTTCCAACCATCAAAAACCAAAAAATAATAACCACAAACTTCCTGAATAACATAATAATTAACCAAATAACCCCCAAAACCTAACTCACCACCAACAAAAAAAACAAAAACAAAAGTACAAATAACAAAAATCCTCCACCAAACAATATAGTCAACAACACAAAAATTAATAAAACTCAAAAACAATAATAAAAAAAAAACAAAAAATAACAAAATAGACGAGCAAAAAACTCAAAATCAGTTTAGAAAACTAACAAAAAACCTACCCATAATAAAAAATCTTTTAATCGAAAATTAAAAATAATAAAATTATACTAATATTACCCTCTTCTTCATCTAAAAAAACAAAAAAAACAACATAAAAAAAAAAACAATTAAAACACCAACATGATAAAACCCCCGAAACCAAGAAAAAAAAAAAAAAGAAAATAACCGAAATAACCCAAAAAAAAAATAATTAAAACCCATAATAAAAACATCAAAATAAAAAAAACTAGGAAAAATTTTATAAATAAAACAAGCATAATGATCCATAAAAAATTTACACAAAATAACGAAAAAAAAATAACGAAAAAAATAACCACAAAAACAATAAACAAAAAACAAATAAAAATAAACAACCAAAAACTTAAAACGATAAAAAGCCGCAGAAAAAGATAACAAACCAAAAACCCACCAAAAAGTAAAAACAACAGAAAAAAAAACCAAAAAAAAACAAGAAAAATAAAACAACTTACTAGAAAAACCCACATAATCAAAACCAAAAGCCCCCACACGAAACAAAAAAAACATCCGATAACAATAACAAAAAGTCAAAAACACACCAAAAAAATAAAAAAAAACTAAAAAAAAACCATAAGAATCATAATAAAAACGAGATATAAAATATTCCTTACTACAACTACCTCTAGTAAACAACAAACCACACAAACAAAACACAGATAAAAAAATCTGCAACTGAACTAAAACCGGAGCACAAAAACCAAAAAAAGAATAACCACGATAATCCTGTTGACCAAAATTAATAAAAATCAAATAACCTATCTGCATAAACAACAATCTCTTAAAAAAAGAATGCCTAATCATATGAACATAAGACAAATAATGCAAACCCCTACCAATAGCCAAAAAACAAAAACCAATCTGAGACATAGTACTCAAAGCAACAATCTTCTTAGCATCCTCCTCCACCAAAGCACAAAAACCAGAAAAAACTATAGTAAAAAAACCAACATAAAAAACAAAAGACAAAACATCAGAATTCAAAGAAATATAAACATAACAATCCATCAACATAACACCAGCAGTAACTAAAGTACTACTATGAACCAAACAGCTAACAGGAGTAGGAGCAGCCATAGCCTTAGGCAACCAGCTACCAAAAGGATACTGACCACCCTTAATAACAGAAGAAACAAACAACATAAAAACTAACAAAGAACCAAAAAACTGATAAGACAAAAAACTCATAGAAAACAAAACAAAACCATTAAAAAACAAAAAAATACAAAAATCACCAATACGATTAGTAAACACAGTACTCATAGCACCCCTTCGAGCACTAACATTACCATAAAACAAAACCAAAAAAAAACTACTAACCCCCAAAAAATCCCAAAAAACCAAAGTTAAAACAATACTACCTCTAAAAACAATCAAGCCACCCATCCTCAACACAAACAAAAATAAAAAAAAAAAAAAATAAAACAAACGAGAAACCCCAACCATATAAAAAGAACCATAAACAAAAACCATAAAAGAAACCAACAACAAAACTAAAAAAAACAAACAAACTTCAAAATTATAAACAAAAGTAAAATTAAAATAATCACTAAAACCAAAACTATAACTCCATTTACCATAAGGAACAAACAAAAAAACAACAACCAAAAAAAAATAAAAAATAAGAACATATAAAACAAACAATAACAAAAGTCTAAAAAACCCTTTTATAGTAAATAAAAAATTCCAAAATAAACTAAAAGACCAAAAAGATCAAATCCCATTTGCAGACAACAAATAATACTCAAAAAAACATATATACTAAATCTTTAAAAACTGAAAAAAAATCCAAACGCCCCTAACATCTAATTTTAAAACTTAAACTACTTCAGCAAAAAAAAAAATAAGTTAAAGACCAAAATCTAAAAAAAGTTTTCAAAACTTAAAAAATTAACTCAAGGCCATAAATTAAATGATCTGCAATCAAAAGTATTAAAAATTATACTAAAAACCCCCTAACAAAACCAAATCAACTTACCAAAATACCACTCCATATAAAAACTAAAAACAACATAAAAAAAAAAACAAAAAAAAGACAATAAACTATAAAAATCACCCTGAATCAAAATAATAAAAATTAAAACTTCCAACTCAAAAACAACAAACAACAAAACAATAGAAAAAAAAACCAAATTAAAACCAACATGAACCTTCTTCACAACATCAAAACCACATTCATAAGAACTTAATTTAGCACCATAAAAATCCTTAAAAGACACAAAAAAAGACAACAAATACATACCAAAAGGAACCAAAAAAGAAAAAAAAAAAATAACAATAAAATTTAAAAAAAGAAAAACCCATCAAAATAAAAAAGTCATAAATATAAACCCACATTGCATTCCTTTCGTACTAACACCGCCAAAAACCAAAAATACACAAGATAAACCGCTCTGTCTCACGACGAACTAAACTAATATCAAGTCAATTTTTTATACAAGAAGAACAGTCTCAAAATAAAAAAAACCTCTCCATTATCAAAAAAAATATACAACATCGATGTAGCGCAGCACACTAATATAAAAATCTATTTATATGTCTACAACCCTGTTAACTCCGGAGTAATTTTTAATAATAACAATAGTATAAAACTTTCTTAAAATCCATCCCCAAGAAAAAATTAAAAACAAAAATTTCAAAATTCAAAACAAAATTTCCGAAGACTTATCTTTGTAATACCTTAACTAATAATTTTTAATCAAAAAAATAATTCAAATAAAAAGTAAATAAAAAAACTGCTAAAAACTTCATTCATACTTGAAACCATTAAAAAAACAAATCACTTACGCTACTTTTACGCCATCACGCTAAGGCTGCCATTTAAAAACTCATAGAGCAGAAGACAATTTTACATAAAAACCTAAGTTTTTAATAAACATTTAGCAACAAAACCAGTTCAAAAACATAAATTCAAAAACAAACACCCCTCAAAATAATAAAAATTACTAAAGTAAAAATCATAAATTAATTAAAAAATTAATCAAAAAAAAAAAAAAAAAAAAAATAAAAATCTATGTAAAACACACAACATTTATAAAACAGCAACAAAAATTTAAAAATCTACAAACAAAAACAGTATAACTTAACCTATAAATAACAAATAAACAGAAATAAAAATACGTTATATCAATACTAAAATAAAAATATTATTAATTTCGTAAAAAAAAAACAAATTCAATTTAACCATTTTAATTCTATTACTCATAACTATGATAAAAACTTCTACTGATATGCAATACCAAATAATAAAACTTAAAAAAACAAAAATTTTCAAATCTTTTAGACCACAACTAAATATTTTAAGCAATAATTAAACTAGAAAACTTAACCCAGCAAATAATTAACTGATCAACCCTTCCAACACTCCAAAGAAGTCAACTCCAACACAATAGGCATAAACCTATGATTAGCACCACAAATTTCAGAACACTGCCCAAAAAACAAACCAGAACAAGAAAAATTACAAGTAACCTTAGTTAACAAACCATTCAAAGCATCCATCTTAATAAAACACTTAGGAATAGCAAAAGAATGAATAACATCACTAGAAGTACAATACACTCTAACATTCACACCTACAGGCAAAACACACCGATTATCAACATCAAATAACCGAAAATCCCCTAAAGACAAATCATCTAAAGACTTCATAAATGAATCAAAACATAATTTTCCACTATCACCATACTCATAACTCCAATACCATTGATGACCAATAACCTTCAAAGCCAACTCAGATTGACGAAACATACGTCCCTGATACTGAATCAACCAAAAACCAGGACCTGCCATCATAATCAAAAAATTAACAATCAACACCTGTAAAACTAATTCAATTATACGACTATCTCTCCGCTTCAAGTTAAACTTAAAAGAATTGCCAAAAAAATAAACCCCACCACTAACCAAAAACATCACAAAAAAACCAAAAAAAATAATATGAGAATAATAATTATGGATATAATAACAACAAAACACATAAGAATTTCCAGGAATAGGAAACACATAATTCTGCAAATAAATTATTAGCTTAAAAACCCTTTGTTTGGAAAACAAAAATACCAAAATAATACTAAAAAGCCACAAAAAATTATAATAACCTATGCCCTATCAAAGCAAAATTCTAAAATTAAACTACTATAACAACCACCCTCGAACTAAATCATATTAAGTAAAAACATACAAACCAAAGTCAAAAAAATATAACTCTGTAAAAAAGCAAAAAACAACTCCACCGGAACCACAAACAACAAAAAAAACAAAGAATAAAATACACTCATATCCAAAACAGTAAACATTAAAAAATGACCAATTAAAAAAATAATACTAATACGCAAAGTTAAAGCCACCCCCCTTATCAAAAATCTCAACCAATGAGAAAAAAACATAACTAACCTAGAAAACCACTCCCAAGAGTGATCCCCCTCAAAAAAAATCAAAAAACTATCTACAGCTAAAATAAAAGTACGAACACCCAATCAAGAAAAATTAGTAACAAAAAACAAAAAACCCACACAAGCCCAAGGACTAAACAAAGGAAACAATAACCCACTCATTCAAAAAACCAAAAGAAAAAAAACAACAAACTTAAAAAAAACACTAGACTGAAAACCCTGATGAGAAAATCCAGAAACTAAAACATTAACAAAAACACCTAAAACTCCCAAACTACTAAACTTACTCAACTCCATATAAAACAAATAAAAAACTAATCAAAACCAAATAAAAAAAAATAACAAAATCGCCTAAAAATACCCATATCTTTTCAAAATATTATTCTAAAAAATTAAACTAAATAAGCACAACATAAAAACAACAAAAGACAAACCAAAAAAATAAAAACCGACAGGCAAAAACAAAAACCAACAAACACCCATCAACTTATCAAAACGAAAACGAGGATAAGCTCTACGAGAAAAAACAATCATACATACAATAAAATAAAAAAAAAAAAAACTTATACCAAAAAACAAACTAGAAGTCAAACAACCAAAATAAAGTAAATTACCATACTCCCCTAAAAACAAAGCAGCAAAACCAACTCCCGAATACTCAACATTAAACCCCCTTACCAACTCACTTTCACACTCAGAAAAATCAAAAGGAGCCCGATGCAAATCAACAAGAACTAAACAAAAAAAAGGAAAAAAAAACAAAAAAAAAAATAAACAAAAACTAAAAGACAAACATAGACCCTTATTAAACAACAAAAAAACCAACAAATAAATAGAAAAAGCAATCTCATAAGAATAACTCTGAACGCAAGCACGCAATCCACCAACAAAAGAATATTTACTACCGCTAAAAACACCAGAAAGCATAATAAAATAAACAGAAACCCCTATAAGACAAAACAAAAAAACACCAGAGTACTCAAAAGACAAAAAAGAAAAAAAATAAGGCAAAGTAAATCAAAAAAAAACCATCAAAACAAAACCACAAACAGGCATAAACAAAAAAGATAATCAAGAAGAAAAACACAACAACAACTGCTCCTTCTTTAACAACTTTAAACCATCAAATAAAGCCTGCAAAACACCAGAATAACCCACCTTATTAGGACCAACACGACACTGAGAACCACCCAAAAAATGGCGCTCCAACAAAGTTAAAAAAGCAATAGCCTGCAAAATAAAAACAATCATAACCAACAACCCCAAATAATAAAAAATAACCAAAGCAAAATCCTAAGAATTTACAATTCTTTATTCTAAAAAAAATAAACTAAAACTTCAAAAAATAGAAACAAGTTTCCTTACTTCTACCATACTACAACTTACGCCCCTTTAGGCCATTGACGGATGGTTTGTACCACCTTATTTATTAAATTCATTAAAACATTAAAAAAAAATTACTTTCTTTTCCAATTTCAAAAAAAAATAAAAAACTAATCCAAAAAAAATTCATAATAGTAACACATGAAACATAAATTCATAAGCCAAATATATATCTGTTTTTAATGCCAAAACAACAAAGCATTACAAAATAAAATAAAAACTAAACAATCATACATGTGCCAACAAAATTCACCAAAAAAGAGGGCTCTCCAGCAAATCACATGTTCCAAAGAAAAATCTAAAGTCAGTCAATATTTTTTCGGTTTAAACAAAACTTTACTCCCGAATTATTAAATTTTGATTACCTGGGTACTAATCCAGTTCAAAAAACAAATTTTTGATACCACAAGAAACTAAAAAAAATCAAAATATTTTACAAAAAACAACATAAAAACAAACTAAAAACTCATAGCACCACAACAAATAGAGTCAAAAATTAAAACGCATAGCCGATTATTCTGGAACGTTAATAAAACAATCAAAAAACTACCAGTGTACAAAAAATAACACATTAAATAAACTAAAAATAAGTAATACTATCTTAATACAACCTAAACCAAAATCAAACTTAAAATTATAAAAAATAAAACATAACCTTATCTACACCAAAGCCCTTAACACAAAAAAAAAAAATCACCAAACCCAACACACCAGACATCAAACCAAAACATAAAAAATAAAAAAACATAACAGACTCAAACAAAAAAACATAATAAACCAATAAAGAAAAAAACAAAAATTCAATACCCAACAAAATAAATACTAAACGCTCATATTTAAAAAAAAGAAATAAAAAAGAAAAAAAAAATAAAAACAATAAAGAAACAAACCTTTTGATTAAGAGTCAAAAATTCTAAACTTAAAATAATCCTTTAAATATGGATTACCTCGAAAATATGAATCTCACAGACTTTTTAAAACCTTTATCCTACCATATTCCAAAAAAAAAAAAGAATTTCAAAACCTGCTAATCAACAATCAGCTATACCAAAAATTATACTAATAACTTAAAAACCAACCGTGCTTAAAACGACTATACTTATTATACTATAAAGTTATCTCGTGTATAAATATCTTATGAATGCAAATCAAATATAATTTTATTTATAATATATACACTACATAATTACAATTTATTTATTATTATATTACTTATATATAAATTTTTCTTTTTTTTATTTGAGAGAGATATTTACATTATATTAAATTCAATTCCCATTCCCCTTAGAGTATTATATTATTAAGTAATATAATACTCTGGGAATTGAATTTATTTTAGTAATTATTATACTAATAATTACTAATACTATGGAACATAGTATGTTAAGAGAATTTTAAAAACTCAAAAATCAAAAACAAAAAACATACAAAAAATATTATCATAAAAAAAAAGCAAAAAAAAAATAAAAAGTAAAATATCCCTCCACAACAAAAAAATTAAGAACCTCAAACATATAATAAACAAAACATAACACCTCACATTCATTCTAAAAAACGCCAATAATCAATAGATATATCATAAGCCTGAACATGATATCAATTAAAATTGAACAACTTAACACGAAAAAAATTAACAATAAGAAAACAAACACCAATAAAAACATGCAAACCATGTAAACCAGTACCCATATAAAAAATACTACCATAAACACTATCACTCATAACAAACGAATTGTTATTATATTCATAAAACTGAAAACATAAAAAACCAACTCCAACAAAAATACAAACTAACAAAAACTCTTCACACTTAGAACTACTCAAACACAAATAACGACGAGAATACTTCAAAACTTGCCTATTTATCATTAAAAACAAACTAGCCATACCATTCAAACCCAAATAATCAGGAGATAAAATCCCAAATGGAGACCAAACCCCACCTAACCAAGTTAAAGGACACAAAGCTGTATCCAAAAAAGTTCAAAAAATAGAAACAAACAAAGTTAACTCACTAAAAAGAAACAAACGAAAACCTTGATTAAACATACGATAGTCATAAAAAGAATATTGACCACTAATGTCCTCTAAAATAACATCCTTGATTCACAAAAAAAAAACATAAACCAAATACAAAAAACAAATAAAAATAGAATAAAACATACCTATACTTATAAATAAAACCAAACTAACATCAAAACCTAAAATACCCGCCCCAACTATCAAAGGATAATAACTATACTCCATTTTATGGTACTTACGAAACTTCAACAAAATTATATTAATAACCAACAAAACCTAAATTTGTCATACTTATTATACTAAAAATACAATTAACTAAACAACTTATCACTAAAAAAATTAATTAAACAAACAAAAAAAATACAACAAAAATAAAAAAAAGTACAAAACAAATTAAAATAGTTAAAAGGATAATCAGTAGGATAATGACCAGCTCAAGTTAACCAAAAAAAAATCCAAACAAAACACATAACAAAAAAATATAAAAAATTATCCAAAATAGACTGATAACTATCAGGTCAAACAAGAATAGTCAATACAAAAACAGAACTAAATATTAAAATAACCCCTAATAACTTACTAGGAACAGAACGTAAGATAGTAAAAGCAAATAAAAAATATCACTCAGGTACAACATGCGCAGGACTAGCCATAGAATCAGACTCCACAAAAATCATAGGATCACTTAAATCAAAAGAAAAATAAAGTCTAAACAAAATCAAAAAAAAATAAAAAAAAATATCAAAACCATCCTTCAATCAAAAACTAGGAAAAAAATGAATCTTATCATAATCCCCGTGACAATACAAACTAGAACTAGAACCAGTAAAATGCAAAAAAAACAAATGAAAAACAACTAAAACTATCAAAGACCAAGGTAAAATAAAATGAACAGAATAAAAAAACTTTAAAGTGTTCTCACAAACACTAAAACTCCCCCAAATCCATCAAACTAAATACTTACCTAAATAAGGAACAGAAGTTATTAAACTAGTAATAACTACTGCCGCCCAATAACTTATTTGACCTCAAATCAAAACATAACCAGTAAAAGCAATACCTATCAATAAAAAATAAATAAAAATACCACTCAACCATACACCAATAAGACGATATCTACCATAAATCAGACCCTTAAAAATATGTAAATAAATAAACAAAAAAAACATAGAAGCCCCATTAGAATGCATAATACGCAACAACCAACCCAAATTAACCTCAAACATAATATACTGAACAGACCTAAAAGCTTCCCCAGCCGTATAGTAAAAAGTCAAAAAAAAACCAGTTAAAATCTGAGACATCAACATAATACCCAACATACTACCAAAATTTCACATATAACTCAAAGTAAAACTAGCAGGCAAAAAAACTAAAGAATTAAAAATAACAATAACCTTGGAAAACATCTCTTGATCCAAAAACAAAAATTTTAATTAAACTAAATCCAAAAAAAATATAATTCTAGCTGAGCCGTAATCAGATATAGTAAAAATCTATTTTATATTCCACCTACTACAAGCTACGCATATAACCAAAACCATTAAACCTAAATCTAACCAAAACCAAAAACAAAAACAAAACAAAAACTACTCAAAAAACATAATAATAACTAAAATCATAACAAACATAAAGAAAATTAAAATCACAAAAAAACAAAAAAAAATCAAAATCTACAACAAATACAAAAAAAAAACTAACCAAAAACAAAGAAAAAAAAAAAAAATAATTATAATAAAAAACAAAATTACTCATACTACAAAAATAAGTCAACAAAGAAAAAATACCACTAAAAAAAATTAAAACAACAAAATAAGAATATCATACATGAATACCCAAAGAAACATAACAACTTATAGACATAATACCCAAACACATCATAACACAACTCTTCAACGGATCCCAATCCAAAAAACTCAAACAAAAAAAAACAAAAGCAAAAAATACCCTAACATAAAAAAAAATAAACAAAAAACTCCAAAACCCAAAAAAACATTATTTTAAAAGCTCTAATAGAACAAAATCTTCAGTTTTGAAAACTAATAGTTTAATTTAACCTAAATCTACAAAAAAAATTACTTACTATGATAACCATAACCAACCCGACGATACCTATAAGAAGGAGTATCCTTACTAATAATCTTCCAATGAAGACCTATAATAAAAGCCTCTTCAGTAAAAGAATCCGGCAAAGGAGGAACATTTAAAGCATAAGCCGGACTATGATAATTATAAAAAGAAACCCCCAAAAAACGAGAAAAAAAAATAGAATCAACCAACAAATAATTAAACAAAACAAAACCAACAAAAGTAATAACAGAACCTAAAGAAGAAATAATCTGAAAAGTAGAATAACAATCAGGATAATCCAAAATCTTACGAGGCATACCCTGCAAACCAGCAAAATGCATAGGAAAAAATGTCATATTAGTACCAACAAAAAAACAAACAAAAACAGCTATTATCATAACCCTATCAAAAGAAATACCATACATATAAGGAAGTCACAAACAAAAACCACAAAAAATACCATAAATAGCACCCAAACTCAAAGTATAATGAAAATGAGCCACAACATAATAAGTATCGTGCAAAATAATATCCAAACTAGCAGCCCTCAGAATAATTCCACTTAATCCACCCACAGTAAAAAGAAAAATAAAACTATAAGTTCAACATCATAACGGCTGCACCTTTTGACTAGAACCAAAAAAAGTACCTAACCAATTAAAAATCTTAACAGCTCTAGGAATAGCGATAATCATAGTAGCAGCACTAAAATAAGTACGAGTATCAATATCCAAACCAGCCGTATACATATGATGACCTCACACAGAAGTACCTAAAACAGCAATCCAAATAGAAGCAAAAGTTATCCTAGTCTGACCAAACAAACGATCCTTATCAGTCAAAAATAAAACCGCTTCCCTAATAATACCAAAAACAGGTAAAATAATAACATACACCTCAGGATGACCAAAAAATCAAAACAAATGCTGATACAACAAAGGATTACCCCCCTTCTTAGTATCATAAAAAGAAGTATTAAAATTACGATCCAACAACAAAAACAATAAAGAACCAGCCAAAACAGGCACAGACAAAACTAACAAAAAAGAAGTCAAATAAGAAGTCCAAACAAACATACTAATTTGATCCAAAGTCACAGCAGTAGACCGTATATTCTGAGTAGTTACCATAAAATTAATAGCACCCAACAAAGAACCAATTCCTACAGTATGTAAACCTAAAATCATAGTATCTAAAGACAATTCTGGTTGACCTTCAACCCTAAGAGGAGGATAAAAAGTCCAACTTCTACCAGGGCCACCCCCAATAAAAAAAGACTGATAAACTATCAACAAAGCCACAAAAGTAAATCAAAAAGATAAAGCATTTACCCGAGGAAACGCCATCTCAGGAGCCCCTAATATTAAAGGCAACATCCAATTACCAAAGCCACCAATCAAAATAGGCATAACCAAAAAAAAAATCATCAAAACACCATGCATAGTAAGAACAGAATTATAAACCTGACCACTTCCAAAAAACAAATAACCACCAGGACTAGACAATTCAAAACGAATCAACATAGATAAAACAGAACCACCTAAACCAGCCCAATAACCTAAAACAATATAATAAGTACCAATAGTCTTATGATTCACAGTATTAATAATACTCTGCTTCATACCATTACCAAAAGTCATTCCACAAAAAAT